ACCTGAATAAAGACATTGAAGACATTAAGAGGGAAATCCTAAAAGTCATTAAACTTAGCATGAAAAATCCATCTCGTCCTTATTTTGACCCGGAAAAGGAAGATATTGACCCGGAAGAGGAAGACGAACCTTATACAGAGGATCTAGATTGGTTTCGAAAAGAAACAGGGGAGGCTGTTCAAACAGGCGAAGATATTGACCCGGAAGAGGAAGAACCGGAAGAGGAAGACGAACCTTATACAGAGGATATAGATTGGTATCGAAAAGAAACAGGGTTAAATGAGGCTGTTCAAACAGGCATAGCTAAAATAAACGGTATTCCCATAGCAATGGCGGTTATGGATTTTCATTTCATAGGAGGTAGTATGGGCTCCATAGTAGGCGAAAAAATCACCCTTTTGATCGAGTATGCTACTTATAGATGTTTACCTCTTGTTATAGTGTGTGCTTCTGGAGGAGCACGCATGCAAGAAGGAAGTTTGAGCTTGATGCAAATGGCTAAAATCTCTTCTGTTTTATACGATTATCAATTAACTCAAAAGTTATTCTATGTATCAATCCTTACATCGCCTACAACCGGCGGAGTGACAGCCAGTTTTGGTATGTTGGGAGATATCATTATAGCTGAACCCAAAGCCGAAATTGCATTTGCGGGTAAAAGAGTAATTGAAGAACTATTGAAAGTTGAAGTACCCGAAGGTGTACAAGTGGCTGAGCATTCATTCGATAAGGGTTTATTTGACCCAATTGTACCACGTGATTCTTTAAAAGGTGTTCTGAGTGAGTTATTTCAGCTACACGGTTTCTTTCCCTTGAAAAAAATTGAATATTTATAAAGTTTCAATAAAGTAGAGCACTAGGCTCAGTTATTTGTAGCGGACTTTAGTTCATCGCAATCAAAGTTCAAATAAGAAGAATGGGATTTTCTTTGACTCTATAAGTATAAGTTATAGAGTCAAAAGTTTCGAATAATTCCTTTTTTCTACAGATTTTTTATCCTACCCCTATTGATGATTAGTAATCAGGAACTCTCTATAAAATAAAGAGGAGGGAGGTGTGAAGTCTGCCTTTCCTTTCGGGGGCGGGGGATAGAATTAGGAAAAAAAAGAATTTCATGTTACCTTCCTTCTATTAATATAGATAGAGAATAATATAGAATAATGAAAATCCATAATAGAAGTGTTGAAGATTTCTATATTTATATCTTCCGAGAACCTCTATTTTTGACTATGAATCTCTGTTGGATCTTATTCTAACAAATTCTTAAGAACTTGTAATAAACTCTTTATTATTATTAGAAGATAAGGACGGAAGAATAAAAAGCGGATTATCATACATCTATTTCGTGTAGAAAGATGAATGGGTACACTTAATTTAGTTCTATATTCCTTGCACTTATTCTATACTTATAATAGATATACTGATCATAAGATCTATTTATAACAGGTACAAATAGTAAATCGAGGTACCCATTCTATGACAGATCTCAATTTCCCCTCTATTTTTGTGCCTCTCGTAGGCCTAGTATTTCCGGCAATTGCAATGGCTTCTTTATTTCTTCATGTTCAAAAAAACAAGATTCTTTAGATCCGATGGGATCAAATCTCATCAATTTATTTTATGGACTTGGATCATAATATAGGTATCTATTAGTGGAATAGGTTACGGTACGACATGCGGCTCCCTTCGAACACAAAAAAAAGCGGTTATTGTTATGCGTGCAGATCCATGATATATGGATAACTGCATGTATATTATATGCGGGTATAGCTGAGTTGCTTTTTTTAATAGATCAGCGAATATCTAAAATTGAAAGTCAATGTATCCATATGTATGTAGATATACATAGTCGGATCCTATGAGGGGGTGTGATTATTTTCTATCTAACTAATTCGATGAATTACTCCTGATGGTTTACATCATAATGGTGCTAGTTGATGAGAGTGACTTCGGTATCAAACCAAATAAAATAAAGTAAGTAAAGTCGAATGAATTTGACTCATTCTATTCTGTGAATTCCAATAGAATGAATGCAACTGGATCTAATATGAACTGGCAATCAGAACGTATATGGATAGAACTTATAACGGGGTCTCGAAAAACAAGTAATTTCTGCTGGGCCTGTATCCTTTTTTTAGGTTCATTGGGGTTCTTATTGGTTGGAACTTCTAGTTATCTTGGTAGGAATCTGTTATCCTTATTCCCCTCTCAACAAATTCTTTTTTTCCCCCAAGGGATTGTGATGTCTTTCTATGGGATCGCCGGTCTGTTCATTAGTTCCTATTTGTGGTGCACAATTTCGTGGAATGTAGGTAGTGGTTATGATCTTTTCGATAGAAAGGAAGGAATAGTGTGTATTTTTCGTTGGGGATTTCCTGGAATAAATCGTCGCATCTTCCTTCGATTCCTTATGAGAGATATCCAGTCGATCAGAATGGAAGTTAAAGAGGGTCTTTATTCTCGTCGTGTGCTTTATATGGAAATCAGAGGCCAGGGAGCCATTCCCCTGACTCGTACTGATGAGAATTTGGCTCCACGAGAAATTGAGCAAAAAGCTGCTGAATTGGCCTATTTCTTGCGCGTACCAATTGAAGTATTTTAAAAAAAAATGCTTTCTCATTCTCAGCATGAGGGAAGAAACTTGGGAATCCCTTTTTAATAAAACTGAATGAGTTTTCTTCGGAATGTTTATTCTAGCAAAACAACACATGTTAGATTCTATTTCCCCCATTCCGTTGGCGCTGTGGCCCATAGAATAAAAGTAGGCGGACGTATACGGAACAACCATAATAAGAAGCTATTTTGATCCTCCAAAACAAAAATTCTTTTTTTATGCATATGTAACTCAATTCCGTTCTTTCATATTCATATTAGTAAAATTAGTAAAAAATCTAATAAGTATGTCTTCATCATAGAGTACATAGTTTTTCTTTTTACGTCCAATATTTTGAATTGATACGTTAGATACAGATGGGTCGTATCTCGTAAATTATCTCTCTTTTGTCAATCGATGTTTCTTTTTTTATCCTTTCTTTTGCTCTTTGATGACCAAACCGATTGGATCTCTCATAACTATTCAATTTCTCTTTCGTTTTGCCACCTATTTCGGATTTCATCATCAATATTCTTCAGAAATATCCCCTCACCTCAATGTTTTCTGGGCTGTGGGTAGGCAGGGAAACATTTCGAAATAATTAATTGATCCAAGGGGAGTTCTTTCGTCTCGAAATCCGAATAGAATAAGATTCATTATTTCAAGTGGTTCTTTCGGGCATTCATCGAATGCAACAAATGAAGATGCAATTCAATTGGTTCGAATTTGACCAATTGATCTATCTGGGAACAATATTTGATTTTTTCTTCATTCGAAAGGGACCCTTATTCTATATTCTATTCTATATTTTTTCTAGACCCAAGGTTAAATAATTCAAAAAAAGAAGTAATAGATCCATAGGTTACATACCTTGTTATAGAACTCATGCTTCATAGAAATATCGGATCAGATAGAGTCGGCGAATGAAGTAAAATGGATTCATTAACAATTCACAGAACAGATTCAAAGTGACAAAAAAGAAAGCATTGACTCGCCTTTCATATCTTGCATCCATAGTCTTTTTGCCCTGGTGGATCTCTCTCTCATTTAATAAAAGTCTGGAACCCTGGGTTACTAATTGGTGGAATACCGGGCAATCCGAAACTTTTTTGAATGATATTCAAGAGAAGAACGTTCTAGAAAGATTCATAGAATTAGAACAACTATTCCTGTTGGACGAAATGATAAAGGAGTACCCAGAAACACAGATGCAAAAGCCTCGTATAGGAATCCACAAAGAAACAATACAACTGGTCAAAATGCACAATGAAGATCATATCCATATCATTTTTCATGTCTCGACAAATATAATCTGTTTTGCTATCCTAAGTGGTTATTCTATTCTGGGTAATGAAGAACTTGTCATTCTTAATTCTTGGGTTCAGGAATTCCTCTATAACTTAAGCGATACAATAAAAGCTTTTTCGATTCTTTTATTAACTGATTTATGTATCGGATTCCACTCACCCCATGGTTGGGAACTAATGATTGGTTCTGTATATAAAGATTTTGGATTTTCTCATAACGATCAAATTATATCTGGTCTTGTTTCCACTTTTCCAGTCATTCTAGATACCATTTTGAAATATTGGATCTTCCATTATTTAAACCGTGTATCTCCTTCACTCGTAGTGGTTTATCATTCAATGAATGAATGAATGACTCATTTGATCTGCCGATATCAATCAAATCCGAATGTGACTTCGTACATACTCACTCTTTATACTTCTACTCGTCTAGAGGATTCCTCCTATATTTTAGTAGAATTACTCCAGTACAATGGCAGAATCGTAGATAGGGAACTATACTAGCTACCTACCTAATAATTTATTGTAGAAATTTCGGGGATCAATAATTGGACCATGCAAAATAGAAATACTTTTTCTTGGGTAAAGGAACAGATGACTCGATTCATTTCCGTATTGATCATGATCTATGTAATAACTCGGCCATCTATTTCAAATGCATATCCCATTTTTGCGCAGCAGGGTTATGAAAATCCACGAGAAGCGACTGGGCGTATTGTATGCGCCAATTGCCATTTAGCTAATAAGCCCGTGGATATTGAGGTTCCACAGGCTGTGCTTCCTGATACTGTATTTGAAGCAGTTGTTAGAATTCCTTATGATGTGCAACTGAAACAAGTTCTTGCTAATGGTAAAAAGGGGGCTTTGAATGTAGGGGCTGTTCTTATTTTACCCGATGGGTTCGAATTAGCCCCTCCCGATCGTATTTCTCCTGAGATGAAAGAAAAGATAGGCAATCTGTCTTTTCAGATTTATCGCCCCACTAAAAGAAATATTCTTGTGGTGGGTCCTCTTCCCGGTCAGAAATATAGTGAAATCGTCTTTCCCATTCTTTCCCCGGACCCCGCTACTAAGAAAGACGTTCACTTCTTAAAGTATCC